CTATATATATATATATTTTTATATTATTTTTTTATATTATAATATATTCTAGATTCTAATAGATTCTAGATAGAATCTATATTCTATTAGTGAATAATTTAACCAATTAATCGTTCGATACTTACTTGTTACTTTACTATTTTCTTTTAGTATATGAGATGTAGATAAATTAGATAACTATTCTTTATTAATATTCTGAATAGTAAATATGAATATTTGCAATTGCAATCATTGTATATAATTGTATATATGATTCTAATATTCTATATTATATTCTATATAAGAAATTCAAATAGAATAAAGAATATTCAATATAAAAAATACATTACTTTTTTTTTTCTATTTGTATGTTATGATATTCTTGAGGGAATTTTGAGATTTATGGAATAAAGTAGTAAGTATAGATAATGACTAATAAAGTAATAAATAATAAAGAAAGAGGGATTTTTTTTTTCTTTTTTTTTTTTTTACAATATATGTCTTTCACATACAACGATAAAAAGTAGTCACCTACCTTATTGAATGGCAGTTCCAAAAAAACGCACTTCTATGTCAAAAAAGCATATTCGTAAAAATCTTTGGAAAAAAAAAGGATTTTTCGAGGCAGTAAAAGCTTTTTCTTTAGCTAAATCTGTTTCCACCGGACAGTCAAAAAGCTTTTTTGTTCGACAAAAAAAGTCTTGGAAAAATCTTAATTGACATGTTTCAAAGAACTTCCAAATTTACATTCTTGAATGTAAGACAAATGATTCGATTTTACTAAATTGTCTTTTTATTTGACTTCTCCATATTTAGTTAGAGTTAGGTAATATGAAAAAGAAGAATCTTTCTGTCTACTTGATTCAAAGTACTCAGTATTGTTTATCTTTTTTTTTTTTCTTTCTTGAGAATTATATTGATTGATATTGAATTCGTGAGAGGGTTTTTTATTTCCTATGAATTGTGCTTTTCTATTTTGAAAAGCACAATTACGATACACAAGGAAGAATCTGAATATTTCATTCTACTTTATACTTTAATCTTTATACTTTAATATTAAAGTGTTGGGTCTCAAAATCATTCTAAAAAAAAAAGAGCTAGGCTTCTAGTACGGAAAAGTTTCTTATTAAAACCGAAGAAGATACCAATTAAGTATTATTCATATTGAACATTTAAATATGAATAGAAATGTATCTTTCTTCATTGTTTCCTAAACTCTATTTAATAGAGACAATTCAATATGAATTACTTATTATTATTTAAAGTCAGCCGCCATGGTGAAATTGGTAGACACGCTGCTCTTAGGAAGCAGTGCTAAAGCATCTCGGTTCGAGTCCGAGTGGCGGCATTAATATTATTTTTCATTATTTCAATTATTTAATAATAAAAATATTAATTAATATTAATAATATAGACACAATAGATTCTATTTAATTCCCTCCCCAATCTCAATTATTTAAAAGGGACTCTTCTTTATGATATTTGCAACCTTAGAACAGATATTAACTCATATTTCCTTTTCGATCATCTCAATTGTGATTATGATTCAGTTGATGAACTTATTAGTCTACGAAATCGAAGGATTACGTAATTCGTCAGAAAAAGGGCTGATAGCTACTTTTTTCTCTCTAACAGGGTTTTTAGTTATTCGTTGGATTTCTTCGGGACATTTTCCCTTAAGTAATTTATATGAATCATTAATCTTCCTTTCATGGAGTTTATCTATTATTCATATGATTCCGTATCTTGGGAATCATAAAAATGATGTCAGTGCAATAACTGCACCAAGTGCCATTTTTACCCAAGGTTTCGCCACGTCATGTCTTTCAACTGAAATGCATCAACCCGCAATATTAGTACCTGCTCTACAATCTCAGTGGTTAATTATGCATGTAAGTATGATGCTATTGAGCTATGCAGCTCTTTTATGCGGATCCTTATTATCAGTTGCTCTTATAGTGATTACATTTCAAAAAAAAAAAGATTCTTGTTTTTCAAACAAGAATCTTTTCAGTTTAAGGAAGTCGTTTTTCTTTGGTGATATGGAATATTTGAACGAAAAGGGAAGTGTATTAAAAATGACTTATTTCCTCTCATTTCAAAATTTTTACAAATATCAATTAATTCAACGTTTGGATTATTGGAGTTATCGTGCCATTAGTTTAGGATTTACCTTTTTAACTATAGGCATCCTTTCTGGAGCAGTATGGGCTAATGAAGCATGGGGTTCTTATTGGAATTGGGACCCTAAGGAAACTTGGGCATTTATTACTTGGACCATATTTGCGATTTATTTACATACTAGAAAAAATACAAGATTGCAAGATCAAGGCACGTATTCGGCATTTGTCGCTTCTATAGGATTTCTTATAATTTGGATATGCTATTTTGGGATTAATCTATTAGGAATCGGATTCCATAGTTATGCTTCATTCCAATGAATATCTAATTGAATAAAATAAACTACTGATACACAATGAAAATTTGTGCGAGTTTTTGAGAACCTTTTCATTTCAATAATTCCTATATTGAAATGAAAAGGTTCTCAAAAACTTTAGATGTATCTCATTACAATTCTAATTCACCCTTCCCTTTTTTTCATTGTACAACGAAGAATAATGAAATTATGAAAGTCAAAGAATTCTAAGACTTTCTTTCCAAAAAATGAAATCTATTTCATAAATTATTGAATCTAAAAAAAGAATTAGTATCTAGAAAAAAAAATTAGATAATAGGTCATTAGAAGGAGCTCTAGGATACATATACATAGAGTATACTCTACCACCATTTCCATTTATTTCCCCTATGAGGGAAAAAGACAATTGAAGAACCCGCTAATATGGGCAAAACAATAAGTATTGTTAACCAAGGAAAATAACTCGTTATAAAGACAAGATAAAATTAGACCAGAAAACCCCGTGCTCGGGAGAAGAATAATAGATTTTCTTTTCTCGAGTACGGACTTTTGTTGGTAAAGAGGAATCAAATGATTCAAGTGGAGTTTTTGTCACATATTAATAAGAAAGACCCATGCTGCGAGTTGTTTCATGCCATAAATAAACACGGACACTCAAGAAATCCGTTGGACAAGCAGATTCACATCTTTTACAACCTACACAATCCTCAGTTCTTGGCGCAGAAGCAATTTGCTTAGCTTTACATCCGTCCCAAGGTATCATCTCCAATACATCCGTGGGGCAAGCTCGAACACATTGGGTACATCCTATACATGTATCATAAATCTTTACTGAATGTGACATTGGATCTATAAATTCCAGTTTTGAACACAAAATATTTTCAATCTGGGAAAATAAAAAAAAAAAATGAAATAAATCATCTATTTTCTATTGTAAATACCAGACGAATCGATGATTTATCAAAATTTGAAGAATAAAAAGATTTTAGAATCTGTTTATGAGAAAGGGCCAAGATACTTTGATTTCCATTTCAAGAACCATGAAATATGAGTTTACGAATGAAATTCATGTTAATTTTACTAGATTCATATACATATAGAAAAGAAAGATTCTAGTATTTCAAAATAGAATTAAGGATATGATAATATATTAGAATAATATATTAGATAGCAGATGAAGACGTTTGTTATTAGGTTAGTTATAAAATAGGTTAGTAACTCTAAATACTAAATATATATGAAAAAAGATAAGAAAATAAAGAATATTAAGAGAATATTAGATTCTTAAATGTTTTGATTTCTATGTAAAATAAAAGAATTATCACTAATTATTCAGCAAATTTGATTCATTGATACGAGTGGATTTGATGTGATGGATCGACGAAACAATAGCTAGCCCAATAGCTGCTTCAGCAGCCGCAATAGTTATAACAAAGATTGAGAAGATTTCTCTTTTTAATTGCCGATTATCAAATATATCGGAAAATGTGACAAGATTTAGATTCACCGAATTCATTATAAGCTCAAGACACATAAGTGCTCTAACCATGCTTCGACTTGTGATCAGTCCATAGATACCAATAGAAAATAAAGAAACACTTAGAAAAAGTAAATGCTCTAATATCATTGATAAATTCCTCATCTATCTTGATTCATTTCAATATGAACAAAAATGAAACCGATTTAGTTGACTAGACTAGAAGAATTACAGAACAAAACAAGATATTCACAGTAGATTGAAAGAAAATAGATTAAATCCTTTTTTTACTTTTCAAAAAGGAAGTTCTTATTTCTTATTAGATTCTTGACGAGCCATAGTAATTGCACCTAGCTAAGAAACTAAAAGAATTATCGAAATGAGTTCAAAAGGAAGAGAAAAATCTGTCAATAAATGAATCCCAATTTGTTGAACGTTACTTATTAAGTCCTGTTCTATAATCTGATTTGATCTTGTAGTCCGAACAATTCCGGACCATGACGTATCTGGTATAGTAGTCATTAATGAAAAAAAGATACTTGTACAAACTAGTGAAGTGATGATCCTATCTCCAAAGGTCTACAAATAGGAATCATTGGAATATTCTGAACCGTTCGTGAACATCACAGCAAATATGATTAAGATATTTATGGTTCCCACATAAATATAAATAAGGAACTGTGCGGCAGCTACAAAATAGGAATTCAATGAAATATAGAATAAGGATATACAAACAAGAACCAATCCCAATGAAAAGGCAGAATCAATAGGATTGGTCAATAATACTACTCCATACAGAACTTATCCCAGAAATACTACAATAATATCATGTATTGGTCCAGGTAAATCCATTATGAAATAAAAGATAAATAAATAAGTTGAAATATTTCATGACCTTACTAAGGGTCCGGGACCTTACTAAGGGTCCGGTAAAAAAACTCTTTTTTTATATGAGACTTTCCTAATTGAATGAAAAAAGAACAAGGATAATAATAATAAACTCAAATAAGAAATGAAATTCAAATTTCATTAACGAGTTTTTGGTTCCCGAATATCTAACTGATCCATTAATTTCTTATAACGCACTTTATTTTTCTTTGACAAATAAGTTAATAATCGTTGACGTTTTCCCAGAATTTTTCGTAGACCTCTTTGCGATAAAAAATCTCTTTTGTGCAATTCTAAATGTGAAGTAAGTTTCCGTATATTACTGGTGAAATGGAATACTTGAGATTCAACAGACCCACTATTTTCTTCTTTTTCTTCTTGTGTAATAATTGAGATGAATGAATTTTTGATCATAATTTCAGATTTCTATCTTTCTTTTCTGTGAATTTTACCGATCAGGAAAAATAATAATATTGATTATGACAGTTCTTTTCATCTAGTATACATCAAAATTGTATTTCATTCATATACTACTTTGTTTTTTTTCATTGGGATTTAATTCATTTTGAATTGTGAATACATATGTATTCTTGACATACTGAAACAACTGCTGTTATTGGTATCAAACCAATAGCGATTCATACAAGCTACATCTTCTAATCGATAATAGGGCCAAAGAAACAATTTGAATTTAATGACATTTTTTCTATCTGTATTAATATGTTTGTTCTCATTCAAAAATTGTTCACAGTTTTTGTTTTCATTGCAAAATCTTGGATTTCTATCCACAACATCAAAATTCCGGGAATTGAAACAAAGTCGAATTCGAAATTCTCTACAACGTCTGGGAGATAGAATATTTTCAGGAACAAGTAAATCATAATGATTTTTGTCTCCACTCAAAAATATGTTGCTGTGTCGTGCAATGGATTTTTCAAACCCCGTTTTCTCAATATATCTTTTTTTTTTCTTTGTTTGCTGCTTATTATTATCGACCAATGAAATATCCATAGTTTGATATATAATAGATTTGACTTCCTTTTGTATAGATAGTAAAATTGGTTCAATCATAAATATTCCCCTTTTTATCACTTCTGCAAGAACTAGGTCCTTTTGAATCATCATTTGAATTAGATTTAGTTCATCTCTTTGAAGATAAGCTATAGCAATGTCCTTTGGCTTTTTCAGTCTAAGTAGGAGAGAACATATCCTGATATCGTCCATTATTTGTTTATGGAAGAGATTAGTCGATCCTAATTGAAAAAGTAAATGTTTTTTTAAAAAGAAATTTAGTTCTCTTTGTTGTAAAAATAAATCTAGTTCATTATTGTTCTTATATTGTTTTTTTTTTTGTATATTCCATACAAGATTTCCTTGTACCTGTTGTTCGTTTTCTTCCTGCTTGAAATTGAATAATTCAAGGAAGAATTCAAGAAATCTCTTTTTAGTAGAAGATTTCTTTGTATTTATGTTAATGTTTTTACTTTCTTCATTTATCAAAAAATTAAAAAAGAGTGATTTGATTGGGAGGATCCAAGGTCGAATTTGATATACATCAAAAAGTAGCACAAATTCTGGGAAGAACCAAGTTTCTAGATTGGAATTGGATATAGTATAATGATTTGATGTAGTATCATATAACCTTTCTTTATTCATTCCCCTCCAATCAAAAAAGAAACTTTTTTGATTGGATGGTTTTATCTCTTGATCAATTGTAGGAAAAAGAAGATATCTTTTTTCCATTCTTTTGAAATTCTTAATTTTTAAATTATTAATTTCAGTCTTAGTATCTTTCTGAATCTTGATGCCAATATGTGCATTGGTCCAGATCTCAATATCAATATCTTCTATAAAATAAAGATTAAGAATTCTACAATCAAAATATTTCCTATCTAAATTTGTATTACTATCAATAGGATATTCTTTTTCTATATAATCATTACTAGGTATACTTACCAATACATAAAAGGATTCAGGTTTTAATATATTGAAATGATATGTAATTTCTTGGTCCCCGTTTCTTTCTAATGTTGATCCAGAAATGTATAAATTAGGGAAGCTTATGTATTTAGATGTTAAAAGATCATATCTGTAATGTTTTTTCCATTTGTCTTTTTTACTCATAAATGAATTCACTTCATAGTCATTTTTATTCATTAAAGAAATAAATTGGTATTTTTTATATAAATCCAATTGGTTTGATTGCTTGTTTTGAATCATACGATGTTCATTAATTGTATTTTGACATTCTTTAGGTACTAATCGAGACCTTTCTTTTTTATATAAAGCGTATTGATAATGAACTTTTAACCAGTTTTTCCATTCGTTTATTACATACGTATGAATTCTCTTATGTGTTGATTTGTAATTAAATATTCCGTGCATGATACAATAGTCTTTGAAATTATCCTTAAAAAAAGGATAGCTCCCTTGATATTGAAGTACAGATCTCAATAGAGATTGATTAAGTAATTGGTTTTGTGATATTTTGTAAAAAACATATGCTTGGGACAGGAAAGATAAGTCCCAATAATTATTGGGATCTTGATTGCTATTCTTAATATTTTCAGTATTTGAAAACAATTTCTTTATAGTCAAAAGAAAATTCATTGTATTTTGATTTTTTTTATCAATTCCTTCTTGTTCTTTATTTCTTTTATTCTTTATTTCATTGTTGTAAATGGATTTATTAAAGATCTTTTTTGTTGATTCAAATAAAAGTTGTGCATTAATCTTAGAAAAGGTAATGATACATAGCAAAATATCTATGTATATTTTTTCAATGAATAATTGGATAAAGTAGTATGATTTACGCATTAATCGGATATTTTTACTTTTGAATATCTTCCAAATAGGTTTCTGTGATCCTGATCCTTTATTATCAGAATTTAGAACTATTTCTTTTTTTTCTTTTGTAGTTCGTTCAATTTGATTTCTTATTTTGATTGTCTTATCATAAAGACCTTTCGTTCTTTTTTCTATTAGTGAATAATCTAACCAATTAATCGTTCGATTTAGAACGGATGATTCGCAAATAATCTTATTATTTCTTTTGAAATCTTTTTTGTCCTTGTTCGGTTCATATGCTTTTTCTTTCCTCAATTCAAATAAGAAAATTGTATTCACTTTTTTCATTATTAATTTGATAACTTGAACTATTTTGATGACCCCTTTTGTTTCTTCTTTTCTAATTTTTTGAAAGGATTTGATTTCTTTATTTAAAGATTTTAAAACTTGTAAAAATCTCTTTTTCATATTTTTTGTTTCTTTTTTGATTTCTTTATAAATTTCTTTATAAATAGGTTTAAAAAAAGAAGGTTGTTTTCGGGGAGGACCAAATGGAACCTCCGCTTCCAGTCCCCAGACTGTTAAAAAATAAAAATTTATTTTTTTCTCTTTTTTTTTCATTAGATTTTTATGATGAGATTGTGCCTTAGATTTTCTCCAAGGTTTTAGACAGAAAGGATATAGAATCTTTATCTGAATACCATTTAGTAACCAACCTTGGGGAAATTTGTTTTCTGATAATTGAACACCATTATAGGTGCATTTAATATGGGTTTCTTTCTTCCATTCCTGAAAATCCTTGTTCCACTCGGGAATTTGGAATAATAAAACACGGAAAGTATTTTTGGCTATTATTAATGAAGGCAATAGAATGTATTTTCTAATAAAAGAGTGGGTTAATAATATCAAACTTCTTAATATGTGAGGAATTAGATAGCTCTCCCAAACTTCTGATATTCTTAGCTGTTCGTTTGTATCTTCATCTTCATCTTCAAGATTTCCTATTTTGAATTCTGATCCTTGTTCTCTACCCATCCAAATACTAAGAATTACATTCTTCAGTTTTTTGATATCAAAAGAAAAAAAGAAATATATTTTGTCTATACGATCCAAAAAGAGTGGTGAATGTGCATCTCCTTGAAAGAAGTTCCAAATAACTGTTTTACGTCTTTGAGCGCGCATGGATCCTTTGATTAGATTGCGACGAAAATCCGATTCTTTTGAGTAACGTAGCAAAACAATCTCTGCCATTTTATAATCACTGTCCGCATTTGGATCATTATCATCATCATAATCGTTATAAACTGTCACACGTTTGAATCTTTTTGAATAAAGCTCATGTTCGTCTTCCTCCAAATATTCATCATGTTCATTTTCTTCTTCCTCGTCTATAAAACTCTCGGTTAATTTGTATGACCATCGAGAAACCTTTTTACTGACTTCTTTTATTCTAATTCCAATAGATTTATTTTTCAGTGTTTTTTTATCTTTTGTTTGTGTTTTAATTACATCAAATACAAATTGCAAATATTTTTCTTTATTTTCTGAATCAATTCCTTTTTCTCCTATAGGATTCAAAAATGATTGACAGTGCAATTCTACGAAATAATTCAGAAATAGATCATGAATCTTATTTATAAAAAAGAATTCTACTAAATCTTCTGTATCTTTATAAATATTCATGATTGTACGTGAATCTAATTCTTTTCTCGTTCCTCGATATGGTCCGTTGAAAAAAGGATCATATGCTTTTGGCAAGCATTTTTCTTTTTTTTCATCATCACATAATATGGTTCTTTTTTCAAGAATATCCAGACTAGAGGATACCTCGTTTTTTTCTAGAATTTGGATTCGTCTTTTCAATTCATTGTTTAAATTGCACTTTATTTTTTCATTAGTATTTATCCAAAAATTATAAATATCTTTGTCATATAGTTTTTCTATTATGTACAAAGAAATTATTTGTTCTAGGATTTCCGAAAAAGTCGATAAACTGGGAGGATATGTAAAGGATATTATTTGTTTCCCATCACTTGTACATGTAAAAAAAAAAAATTGTGACATTTCATTACGTAAAGCATTTTCTAGATTATCATTTTTTATATATCGTAATGGACGATTCCATCGATTAAAATCAAAAAGAAAAGAGACAAAAATCTTTTCAACCCACATATAAATATCTTTCTTAATTCTTTTCTTTTTCTCTTCTTTCAGTCTTCCCAATTCCCAATTCTCTTGATGGGTCTCCAGATCAGAATCTTCATAAACTGGGCTATCTTGATAGCGTGCCTCTTGAAAGTGAAATTCATACTTTGTTTTTTCCTTTCCATTCACTCGGATCTCTTCCGTTTCATATATCTTTTCCAGATCCTCCCTTTCTTCCGAAAAAAGGTAAAGGTTTTCTTCGGTGGATCCCTCTTGTTCCTGTTTAGTCTCCTTCATTTTGTAAGTTT